ACTTCGTACAGTGCCCAATAAATTATTGGGTGTTCTTTTAATGGTTTCAGTACCTGCGGGATTATTAACAGTACCCTTTTTAGAGAATGTTAATAAATTCCAAAATCCATTTCGTCGTCCAGTAGCGACAACCGTCTTTTTGATTGGTACTGCAGTCGCTCTTTGGTTGGGTATTGGTGCAACATTACCTATTGATAAATCCCTAACTTTAGGTCTTTTTTAATTTGATTCAATTGTGAAATAACACGACGTGTGTATCTAGGGAATAGTCGCTTGAAAGCGAATTCTCCCTAGATACATCTATTCAATTCTGAATTTCTTTCGAATATATGAATTGTGCTAAAGATTCAAAACCTATTTTCATCTTAATGAAAAAAAAAAGACGAAAAAAAAAAATCCAATAGATTTAAAACTTCTTTTTTGGTAAATCAATTGCGAAATGTTTTTCTAGAATGACCAATATCTGTTTTATATCTTCTAGGCGCAAATGTTCAATTTTCATGAGATCTTCCGGACTGTTATTCAAAAGGTCCAATAATGTATATATATTGGACCTTTTGAGGCAATTATAGACCCTGGGAGAGAATTCTGATTGGTCAATAAAAATCGATTTCAATGCTATTTTTTTTTTGTTTTTTCTGAGTTTATCCAATTTATCGTGAAAGGTAAGAGGGGATAAAGGAACCGTGTGTTGATTGTCCTCTAAAGGTAAGTTTTCTTCTTCCTTATGTAAAAAGGGAATAAATAAATCAATCAAATTCCGGCAGGCTTCATGAAGTGCTTCTTTCGGAGTTAAACTCCCATTTGTCCATATTTCGAGAAAGAGTATCTCTTGTTTTTCATTCCCATTCCCATAAGAATGAATACTATGATTCGCATTTCGAACAGGCATGAATACAGCATCTATAGGATAACTTCCATCTTGAAAGTTATGTGGCATTTTGATAAGATATCCGCGATTTCTCTTGATTTGTAATCCAATACACAAATCAATTGGTTCTGTCAAGCTAGCTATATGTTGTGTATTATCAACGATTTCTACATAAGGTGGTAAGATGATATCTTGAGCAGTTACATATCCTGGACCTCTGACACAAATAGACGCGTCACAAGTTCCATATAGATTACTTCTCAATACAATTTCTTTTAAATTCATTAAAATTTCATGGACCGATTCTTGAATACCCGCTATGGTAGAATATTCATGCGGGACGTTCTCAGATTTTACACGTGTGATACATGTTCCTTCTATTTCTCCAAGTAAAGCTCTTCGCATCGCAATGCCTATTGTGTCGGCTTGACCTTTCATAAGTGGAGACAGAATAAAGCGTCCATAATAAAGACGTTTACTGTCTTCTCTTGATTCAACACACTTCCACTGTAGTGTCCGAGTAGATACTGTTACTTTCTCTCGAACCATAGTAATATTATTTGATTTGATTGAATCATTTATTTCTCTTGTTTCTCTTGAAATTTCTTCAATGTTAATTTCTACACACGTCTTTTTTTCGGGGGTCTGCAACCATTATGTGGCATAGGGGTTACATCCCGTACGAAAGTTAATAGTATACCACTTCTACGAATAGCTCGTAATGCTGCGTCTCTTCCGAGACCGGGACCTTTTATCATGACTTCTGCTCGTTGCATACCTTGATCTACTACTGTACGAATAGCATTTGCTGCTGCAGTTTGAGCGGCAAAGGGTGTCCCTCTTCTCGTACCCTTGAATCCACAAGTACCCGCTGAGGACCAAGAAACCACCCGACCCCGTACATCTGTAACCGTGACAATGGTATTATTGAAACTTGCTTGAACATGAATAACCCCCTTTGGTATTCTACGTGCACTCTTACGTGAACCAATACGTCCATTTCTACGTGAACCAATTCTCGGTATAGCTTTTGCCATATTTTATCATCTCATAAATATGAGTCAGAGATATATGGATATATCCATTTCATGTCAAAACAGATTCCTTATTTGTACATCGAGTCCTTTAGTGAGTCTGATTATCCTTGTCTTTGTTTATGTCTCGGGTTGGAACAAATTACTATAATGCGCCCCCGCCTACGGATTAGGCGACATTTTTCACAAATTTTACGAACAGAAGCTCTTATTTTCATATTTGTCATTCCTTATCTTAATTCTGAATCTACTTCTTGGAAGAAAATAAGTTTCTTGAAATTTTTCATCTCGAATCATATTGAATAAAAACCACCTAATCCTTCCAATCCTTGTTGCGGAGTCGATAAATTATACGTCCTCTGGTTGAATCATAACGACTTACTTCAATTTTGACTCTATCTCCTGGCAGTATCCGTATAAAACTACGCCGGATCTTTCCTGAAACATAACCCAGGATCAGATCTTCATTATCTAACCGAACCCGGAACATACCATTGGGAAGCGATTCAGTAATTAAACCTTCATGAATCCATTTTTGTTCTTTCATTCCAGGTAAAGCCTCCTTGAAGTATCAACTAATGGAGGAGGAACGATATTAGACAACTCGTCCCTTTTCTTTTTTTTAGAAATAGGAAGAAGTTTCGGATCCAATTTGGATATTAAAAGGATTACCATATATAACACAAAATTTCTCCGCCGATTCCTTCGAGTCGAGCCTCTCGGTCTGTCATTATACCTCGAGAAGTAGAAAGAATTACAATCCCCATCCCACCTAAAATTCTAGGAATTCGTTGAGAGTTAGAATAGATTCGTAGACCGGGTCGACTGATCCGTTTTAAATTTAAAAAATTTCTATAGAGTCTTTTCCTATTCCTTCTATGCCGCAGGTTTAAAACCAAAAAAGATTTGTTTTTTTCTCGATGTTTTCTAACGTTTTCAATAAAACCTTCTCGGAAAAGTATTTTAACAATATTTTCGGTAATATTAGTAGATGCGATGCGAACCACTCTTTTTCTATCCATATCAGCATTTCGTATAGAGGTTATTATCTCAGCAATAGTGTCCCTACCCATGGTGAACTAAAATTATGGGTGCCCCAAAATTGGATATAATCAACATGTTTTTCTTTTTTTTTTTTACTTATTTGTTTTATGAATATGAATTATTAAAGGTATATGCGTGAGACACAATCTACTAATTAATCTAGTTCTTAATCTATTTCTTTCAAATACCCACTATAAACATATCAGTGATCTCATTTTATAATACCTCGGGAGCTAATGAAACTATTTTAGTAAAATGGAATTGTCTCAATTCCCGGGGGATCGCACCAAAAATTCTAGTTCCTTTTGGATTTCCTTCTTGATCAATCACAACTGCAGCATTGTCATCATATCGTATTATCATACCGCTGTCACGTTTAAGTTCTTTACAGGTACGAACAATTACAGCTCTGACTACTTCTGATTTTTCTAGGGGCATATTTGGTACTGCTTCTTTGATCACAGCAACAATAACGTCACCAATATGAGCATATCGACGATTGCTAGCTCCTATGATTCGAATACACATCAATTCTCGAGCCCCGCTGTTATCTGCTACATTTAAATGGGTCTGAGGTTGAATCATATCAATTTTTTAGTCTATTCTTCCAATGCAAAGGATGAAGAAAAAAAAGGAATATTTTTTGTCCAAAAAAAGAAACTTTCATCCCCAAGATTCATTTCTGTTGGTTCTACATTTTTATCCTGAAATAATGAATTGAGTTCGTATAGGCATTTTGGATGCTGCTATTGAAATAGCCCTTCTAGCTATATTTTCGGTTACTCCACCCATTTCGTATAGTATTCGACCTGGTTTAACAACAGCTACCCAATATTCAGGGGATCCCTTTCCCGAACCCATACGTGTTTCAGCGGGTCTTACTGTAACCGGTTTGTCTGGAAATATACGGACCCATATTTTTCCACCACGGCGTGCATTTCGTGTCATTGCTCGTCGACCTGCTTCGATTTGTCTAGATGTGATCCAAGCAGGTTCAAGTGCCTGAAGAGCATATTTACCGAAACAAATATGATTACCTCGATAAGATATTCCCTTCATTCTTCCTCTATGTTGTTTACGGAATCTAGTTCTTTTGGGGTTATAGTTGATGGTTGTTTCACAATTCCATCTCTACTACAGAACCGGACGTGAGAGTTTCTTCTCATCCAGCTCCTCACGAATAAAAGGATTAAAAACATTTAATTGAAATGATTAACATTTTTTGTAAAAAATAGTTTTTTTTTTTAGAACGTTCTAAAAAATCTTTATTTTGTTTTGTCCTTTATCCAAGTTTAGCAACTAAAAAAAAAAAAGTTTTCGCGGGCGAATATTTACTCTTTCAATCTCTATTTCATTTGTAGGGCTCGTTCGTGACTTCTCCCAATAGATGAATTAATCTCCGGTTCATTTCGCCATCCCGACTAGTGAATCATTAAGATTCATTTTTTCAATAAAATCTTTTGCATGCACAGGTTCCATCGTTCCCATCGCTTCGTACTTAATGATTAGGTCCGAATTCTACAATGGAGCTCATAATCCAATTTGTTCCTGAGTCAATCTTCTTAGTCTTTATTGGCTCCAAGCTCTTTATTTTTTTCTTGATTCATTTAATATTTAATTATGGATGAATCAATTAGTATTGATGCTTTATTACACTGTCTTTTATGAGATGACTCGTAGACCTTACATATTGGAATTCTATATCATTGATATTCTTTTTCTCTCTTTCTCTCATCCTTCCATTTATCCACACCTTTACTTCTTTCATTTTGTTTTACAACTTCTAATTAAAGTTTATGCAAAAAAAAATTTCAGTTGCTACAAAGATATGACTGATTTATCATATCTTGACTGGTTCTTTATATCCAGATAATACGAAGTGATGAGTTGGTTATTAGTTCATACTATGGGGCTGGTCCTTTTTTAATCCTAACCCTAAAAAACCAACGAGTCACACACTAAGCATAGCATTTATATCAAATGGTCAATTGAATTTTTATTCAACCCTATAGAATTAAGAATTAGAATTGCTCATTTTGATTCACCAGAAA